GGAGTACTGTGTATTGTGAATGTTATCTTTGGGGTTTGTGGGGGGGGGGGGAGGTAAAAAATGAATTAATTTTTTATTAGTTGAGAAAGTGATAGTTTAGGTGTGTAAAYCTAAAAGATAAAAAGTAAGACTTCGGCTAGGTAGCAAGCTTTTGTTTTTGGGGTTTGGCAAAGGCAAATTATGTGGGTTGTGGTCGGAGTTGGGGGAGGGGGGGTTTGTGTGTAGTTAGTTTGCTGTGGTTTGATTGGTGTGGGTGTGTGATTAATTATTTATATGTCTTACAAGCATGAATTAAATAACACCTTGTCTAGGTTTATGTGGGGCTAGAATATTGAACGTAGGTGCGATTAATAATAGCATGGACTAGGAATCAAAGACAGGCGCTGCGGGATTGATTGTGGCGAGACCAGCATTCTGCAATGGGGTCGCGTGCAGACCAGAGATAAAAGATACCAAATGCATGGAGAGCTCCCGTGACTGGTTAATAGGGTGATAGACCCGTGATCCATCGAGATGTCTTATTTAAGGGGAACGTGTGGGCGATCTTGACAATATGGCCCTGAGGTAAGAACCAGATGTCCTTTAGATGCCATTTATAGCTACCCCCACGAGCTATGGGCCCGGTGCGAGGAGAGTAGCACTCTTGTGCGGGATATTGATTTCACGGAGGATGTTGATCAAGGGACACCCAAGTGACGGGAATATCCGTATTGACTAAAGTTGAATTGGGTATGCTCGACTGTAATGTCCTATGTCCGACCAATAATAGAATGTGCTATGTACGATAATGGAAGTATCGTGTTAGTTGGTATTCCAATAGGTAATGCTAGTGCTTTGGAACCTGGCTGATATGTGTTACAGTTGATTTATTCAGGAAAGGTCCTTGCTTGTAAGCATGTTGGCGAGAATTTTTAGTAAATATGTAATTTTATGTCTTATGGACGGTTAAGCATTTATAGTACTATATAATATTCATGTGGACTAGCAGTAATGCACGAATTACATAAGGGCATATAAAATTAAATTATACTAAATTGTTCTAAGGGCCATACCCCCCTAGAATACAGAAAGTAGTTTAAATAGAATGCCAGTTTTGGGTATTGGAGGCGGAGTTGAGTACTTTCTTTCTGAGTTGCCCCAGGGAAAGGTCTCCGTTTCCAGTTTACAAGACTGGTGTATTGTTTTATACTACGGGGGCAGGTTCATTTAAGGAGGTTATTTTCGATTAGAGAGGCTAGTGGTATTAGGATTAAAATTGTGGTAAAATATATCGTGGATGCTACTTGTCCAATTATAATAAAGGGTTGGCTTACTGGCTGGCTTCCGATTCAAGTTAGGGTTAGTAGAATTGTGATTAGGAATCATAGTAGAAATTGGCTGAGTGGGCGGAATGCTATGCTTTGTTGTTTAGATTTATGGAGTATGGGTATAATTGCTAAGATAAGAATGGATAGGAGGAGGGCTAGCACACCTCCTAATTTGTTAGGGACGGATCGTAGAATTGCGTATGCAAATAGGAAATATCATTCTGGTTTGATATGTGGTGGGGTGTTTAGTGGGTTAGCTGGAGTGTAGTTGTCTGGATCACTTAAAAGGTCGGGTGAAAATAATACTAGAGTTGTTAGGATAAGGAGGAGGAAAATCAGGCCTAGAATATCTTTAATTGTATAGTAGGGGTGGAAGGGGATTTTGTCGGAGTTGGAGGGGATTCCACAGGGGTTGTTTGATCCTGTTTCGTGTAGGAAAAGTAGGTGGAGAGCTGTTAGAGTGGCAATAATGAAGGGTAGGGTAAAGTGGAGGGTAAAAAATCGTGTGAGGGTTGGATTATCAATGGAGTAACCACCTCAGACCCACTGGACGAGATTTGTTCCGATATATGGAATTGCAGATAATAAGTTTGTGATAACTGTGGCGCCTCAAAATGATATTTGTCCTCATGGAAGTACATAGCCTATGAAGGCTGTTGCCATGGTTATGAGTAAGAGTGCAATGCCAATATTTCATGTTTCAGTGAGAAGGAATGAGCCATAGTACAGGCCTCGGCCTACATGCAGGAATAGGCAGATAAAGAATATAGAGGCGCCATTGGCGTGGAGATAGCGGATGGTTCAGCCGTAGTTTACGTCTCGGGTAATGTGTGCGATTGAGGAGAAGGCAGAGGAAGTGTCTGGTGAATAGTGTATTGCTAGGAATAGGCCGGTAATGATCTGTAAAGTTAAGCAAGTTGCTAGGAGAGAGCCAAAATTTCATCATGTGGAGATGTTTGATGGGGTAGGTAGGTCAATGAGGGAATGATTAATGATTTTTATAATTGGATTAGATTTACGTAGGGGAGTCATTGGTGTTTTTGTAGTTGAAATACAACGATGATTTTTCATATCATTAGTCATGGTTTAAGTCCATGTAAGAACGATGTCATATATTTTATTTTTGTTAAGTGTGTTATTAGTTATGGGATTTGTGGGATTTTCTTCTAAGCCTTCTCCTATTTATGGGGGTTTGGCATTGATTATTAGTGGTGTAGTTGGTTGCATGATTATTTTAAATTATGGGGGTACTTACATGGGTTTAATAATATTTTTAATTTATTTGGGAGGTATAATAGTTGTTTTTGGTTATACTACTGCGATGGCTATTGAGGAGTATCCTGAGGCATGGGTTTCAGGGTTTGAGGTGTTGGGTGGTTTTTTGGTTGGGTTGGCAATGGAGGTGGTACTGGTTTTATGAGTTTTATACTACGATGAGTTAGTGGTGGTGGTTAATTTAAATAGTATAGGGAGCTGGGTGGTTTTTGAGGGAGAGGGGTCAGGGTTGATTCGTGAAGATTCTATTGGTGCGGGCGCTTTATATGACTATGGCCGTTGGTTAGTAGTTGTTGCTGGTTGGACATTGTTTGTTGGTGTCTATGTTGTTATTGAAATTACTCGAGGTAATAGATTATATTGTTAATAGTATAATTAGGGTAAGGGTAATAAGGAAGGAGAGAAAATAAAGTTTGATCATGCCTTTTTGGGTGGTTATGATGATGGAGGTAGTGATATGAATATGTGAAATTATTTTGGGTATTGATTTTTCTAGTCAGATTGAGTCTAGTAAGATAAAGGCTAGGTTTTGACTTATTATTAGATTTTGGTAGGGGATTACTCGGTGAATTGTAGTGGGAAAATAACCCAATATGTTAGAAAATTTGAATATGTGTGATGGGATGTTTATTTTGAGATTATTGGTTATAAGAGTTAAGTCTAGGGCTATCAGGAAACCCAGGGTGGTTACGCACAGAGCTAGGAGTTTTAGGTAAAGGGGTGTGGTCAGTTGGGGTGGTGTCGTGGGGAAAATGTTATTGGTGATAAGAAATCCCGCGAGTAGGCTACCTAGTGTTAGACGTTTTATTGGGTTTAGTAAAGCTGGGTTATTTTCATTAATGTAAATTGAGGTTGAGAAGCGGGGTTGTCCTGTTAGTGCTAGGATAATGGTTCGAGTGCTGTAGGCGCTTGTTAGGGAGGTGGCGATAAGAGTAGTAGATAGGGCTCAGGCATTAGTATATGACGTGTTTGCGGTTTCGATGATAAGGTCTTTTGAGTAGAAACCTGTAAGAAAGGGCATACCTGTAAGTGCCAGGCTACCAATGGTTAGGGAAGTTGAAGTGAGGGGTATTATTTTAAATAAACCACCTATTTTTCGAATGTCCTGTTCGTTATTTAAGTTGTGAATAATAGAGCCAGAGCAAATAAATAAAAGGGCTTTGAAGAAGGCGTGAGTGCAGATATGTAGGAATGCTAGGTGTGGTTGATTGATGCCAATGGTGACTATCATTAATCCTAGTTGGCTTGAGGTGGAGAAGGCTACAATTTTTTTGATATCGTTTTGTGTTAGGGCGCAGATTGCTATAAATAGGGTGGTAATGGCTCCTAGGCATAATATAAGACTTTGGATTAATATATTGTTTTCTATCAGGGGATGAAAGCGAATAAGTAAAAATACTCCTGCTACTACTATAGTGCTGGAGTGGAGTAGAGCTGAAACTGGGGTTGGACCCTCTATGGCAGAGGGAAGTCAGGGGTGAAGGCCAAGTTGGGCTGATTTTCCTGTTGCTGCTAGAAGAAGTCCTATTAGTGGTAAAAGGTTTGGGTTAGAATCTAAGATGAATATTTGTTGAAGGTCTCATGAGTTATAGTGGAGAAGAAATCATGCTATGGCTAGGACAAAGCCGATGTCACCAATACGGTTATATAGAATTGCTTGGGTGGCTGCTGTATTGGCGTCTGTTCGAGCATGTCATCAGCCAATTAGTAGAAAGGATATAATCCCAACACCCTCCCATCCGATGAAGAGTTGGAAGAGATTATTAGCAGTAATTAAAATTAATATGGTGATGAGGAAAATGAGGAGATATTTAAAGAACTGGTTAATATTTGGGTCTGAACTTATATATCATAGTGAGAACTCTATAATGCATCAGGTGACAAATAGTGCAATTGGGGTAAATATTATAGAAAAATAATCTAGTTTAAAACTTAGTGTCAGTTCTAGGGACTGGATAGTTACTCAATGTCAGTTTGAGATAATTACATCCTGGTCTAGTAGAATATATAGGGTTACGGGAAAGAGGCTAAAGATAAAGGCAAATATTATAATTGTTTTTACGTAATTAGGATATAGGTGGTTCTTGCTGGGCTTAATAAGAGTTATAATAATTGGGAGTATTAGGTAAGTTAGCATTAGTATGATAATGGAGGCGTACATTTATTACTTTTATTTGGAGTTGCACCAATATTTTTGGTTCCTAAGACCAACGGATATCTGTTATCCTTTAAAAGTTGAGATAGCCGTTTTGTTAAGTACGGGGGCATGGATTAGCAGTCCTTGCAAGCTTTCTCGGTAAATAAGAAGAGATAAACTTCTATGTTTAGATTCACAATCTAATATTTTAGTTAAATTATATTTACAAGAGGTAAAGCCTATAATAATATTGGGGTTGAGGGATAGAAGGATGATTGGGGAAATATGTATAAATATTAGTATATTTTCTCGTGTGAAGGAGGGTTTTATGTTGATAATGTGGAAGGTGAGTAAGCCTCGTTGTGTTGTAATGAACATGTGTAGAGAATAGAGGGCAGTAATTAATATATTTAGTCCTGTGAGTACAATGGTAACATGTGATCAGGAAAATGAAGTTGCTACTACTAATAGCTCTCCAATTAAGTTAATTGTAGGGGGTAGGGCCAGATTGGTTAGGTTTGCTGCAAACCATCAGAAGGCTATTAATGGAAGTAGGGTTTGAAGTCCTCGAGAGAGCATCATGATGCGACTATGGGTTCGTTCATAGTTTGAATTTGCTAGGCAGAATAGTATAGATGAAGTAAGGCCATGGGCAATTATAAGGATAATAGCGCCAGTAAAGCTTCAAGGAGTTTGGATGAGGGAGGCTATGATTACTAGGGCTATGTGACTTACGGAGGAATATGCGATAAGTGCCTTTAGGTCTGTTTGTCGTAGACAAGTTGAGCTTGTTATAATTATGCCTCATAGAGACAACATAAGGAAGGGGTAGGCTATATATTCTGTTAAGGGACTAAGGATTGAGGTAAATCGCATTATACCATAGCCGCCTAGTTTTAAAAGTACTGCGGCAAGAACTATTGATCCTGCAATGGGAGCTTCAACATGGGCTTTGGGAAGTCATAGGTGTAGACCATATAAGGGTATTTTTACTATAAAAGCTATTATGCATGCTAGTCAAGTTAAATTATGAGATCAGGTGGTTGTTAATTTTTGGGCTGTAAGTGTTAGTAGCACAATATTTAATGAGCCTATATTATTGTATGTAAATGTTAGTATAATTAGTAAGGGAAGGGAGCCAGTTAATGTATAGAATAGGAAATATGTGCTTGCATTGAGGCGTTCTGCTTGATTACCTCATCGGGTAATAATAATTAGGGTAGGGATGAGGGTAGTTTCAAATAAAATATAAAATAGAATTAACTCTGTGGCTATAAATGTCATGATTAGAGAAATTTGTAAAAAAATTATTATGGAGAGATAAAGTTTTTTTCGTGAAGGACTTTCGTTATGTAAGTGGTATTGGCTTGCTATAATCATGAGGGGTAAGAGTCAGGCGGTTAGTGTTAGAAGAGGTGTTGATAATGGGTCAGAGGATAAATAAGTCGAGCAACTAGTGAGGTTGCTACTAGTTTGATTAAAAAATATAAGGGGAATAAGGCTAATAACTAAGCTGTGTATAGTTAGGTTAATTCATAATATACTGTTTTTGGAAAATCATGTTATTGGTAATAGCATGATTGTAGGAAGGATTATTTTTAGCATTGAAGTAAGTTTAGGTTGTGGATATGATCTAGGCCATATGTATTTGAGATTGAGATTAGTAAGGCAAGACCCACTGCTGCTTCGCAAGCGGCAAATACTAGTAGAGCGATAGGTACAACATTGGCTAGGGGGAAGTGTGTGTTTAAAGCTATGAGGGTACTTATGATAAATAGTGAGAGTATTATTCCTTCTAGGCATAATAAAGATGATATTAGATGTGAGCGATAGGTTAATATGCCTAGGAGTGAAATAAGGAATGCTAATATAATGTTTATATAGATAATGGGCATTTGGCTAGTATGATTATCATAATCTAATGAGTCGAAATCATTTGTTTTGTTTAAACTACTTGCCAATTCATTTCAATCCAGGCCTTTTTGAGTTCATTCATATGCTAGACCAAGGGTTAGAATGATGATTAATGTTATTGATGATTTGATTATTATAGGGAGGTTTGTTGTTTGGAGAGCCCATGGTAGAGGTAATAGTAGGGCAATTTCTAAATCAAATAATAGGAAAGTAATAGCGATTAAAAAAAATTTTATTGAGAAGGGAATGCGAGCGGAGTTTAGTGGGTCAAACCCGCATTCGTAAGGGTTTGCCTTTTCTGCGTAGGGATTAAGCAGGGGTAATCAAAATATGATAATTGTTAGTAGTAGGGTCAGGAAGGTGTTAATTGTTAGGACTAGTACTAGGTTTATTATTCTTTTTCGAGTATTATCGAAACTAGCTAATTGGAAGTCAGCTGTACTAATTATACTAAAAGAATAGGAATCTCATCAGTAAATGGAGATGTAGAGGAAGAGTCAGACAACGTCTACAAAGTGTCAGTATCAAGCAGCCGCTTCGAAACCAAAATGATGGTTTGATGTAAAGTGGTACAATAGTTGGCGGATAAGGCAGACGATAAGAAATGTAGACCCGATAATAACGTGAAGTCCGTGAAAGCCGGTGGCAACAAAAAATGTTGAGCCATAAATGCCGTCGGAAATAGTAAAAGGTGCTTCATAGTATTCAGATATTTGTAAGAGGGTAAAGTAGATGCCTAATAAGATTGTGATAAATAGGGCCTGGATTATTTGTTTTCGGTTATTTTCTATTAAGCTGTGGTGGGCTCAAGTGATTGTGACCCCTGATGCAAGTAGTACAGAAGTATTTAGAAGGGGTACTTCTAGAGGGTTTAGGGGAGTGATGCCTGTTGGTGGTCAGTGCCCTCCCAGGTGTGGGGTAGGGGCTAGGCTTGAGTGGTAAAATGCTCAGAAGAAGCCAGCAAAGAAGAAAACTTCTGAAATAATAAATAAAACTATACCATAACGAAGGCCTTTTTGAACTGGTATTGTATGGTGACCTTGATAAGTGCTTTCTCGTACAATGTCACGTCATCATTGGTATATTGTTAGTATATTGGTTAATAATCCTAATGTTAGTAGGGTTGTGGAGTAAAAGTGGAATCATATAATTAAGCCAGATGTTATTAGGAGAGCCGAGAAGGCTCCTGTTAGCGGTCATGGGCTGGGTTTAACTATATGGTAGGGATGAGTTTGGTGAGTCATTAAGTATTATCGTGTAAGTAAAGGCTTACCAAGAGTGTGAAAACATAGGCTTGGATTAGGGCAACTGCAATCTCTAGAATTGTTAATAGCAATAGGAGTACGAAGGTTAGTGAAGTTGCAAGAAAATTAATGGTTGATAGCGCTAGTACGGCGCTTCCGATTAGATGCATGAGTAGATGCCCTGCTGTAATATTAGCAGTTAGGCGTACGGCTAGGGCTACTGGTTGAATAAATAAGCTGATGGTTTCAATGATTACTAGTATAGGGATAAGAAGTGTGGGTGTGCCTTGTGGTAGAAAATGGGCCAGGGAATTTTTGGTTTTGAAGCGAAGGCCTGTAATTACTGTACCTGCTCATAGAGGAATTGCTATTGCTAAATTCATAGACAGTTGGGTGGTGGGTGTAAATGTGTGAGGTAATAGCCCGAGGAGGTTGGTTGTAGCAATAAAAGTAATTAGAGATACTAGTATTAAGGATCAAGTTCGTCCTTTTGTATTATGAATTATTATTATTTGTTTTAGGATCAGTTGAGTCAGATTTTGTTGAATAGCAATTAGTCGGTTATTAACAAGGTGCTTGGAGGTTGGAAATAATAATATGGGGAATAGAATAATGGGTACTACAGCGGGTAAATTTAGGAGTGTGGGGATTGTAAATGGGGTAAATAAATTTTCGTTCATTTTAGTTGTCAAGGGTTGTTGAATACCTGTGTATTGGGGGTTTTTTGTGATGGGGGTAAATAGTAGTTTGTATTTAGTAGTTTTAACTGCATCATAAGATATAGTGCAGGTAGCATGGTTATAATGATAATAAACCATGTAGATGTATTTAGTTGAGGCATTTCACTGCAGAGAAAAGTGTTTTCTCATCTTTAACTTAAAAGGTTAATGCTGTGGTAGCTATACAGTGGATTCTAGTATTTTAAGAGGTAATTAGGTAAGATGCATTTAGTACATTTATAAAGTGAATACGGGACCTATCTCGAAAATTTTTAGTGGAATTAATTCTGCAACAATTGGTATAAAGCTGTGATTAGCGCCGCAGATTTCTGAACATTGTCCGTAGTAGACACCTGGTCGTATGGCAGTAAATGTGGTTTGATTTAAGCGCCCTGGAATTGCATCTGTTTTTAGACCGAGTGTAGGGATGGTTCATGAGTGTAGGACGTCTTGGGATGTAATTATTATACGGACAGGAGCCTCAATTGGAAGTACCACTCGGTTATCAACTTCTAGAAGTCGAAGGTCCCCCGGGTTTAAAAACAGTGGGGGGAGTATGTAAGAATTAAAGATTAGACCACCATAGTCTGTATATTCATATGTTCAGTATCATTGATGTCCAATTGATTTAATAGTAAATGAGGGGTTGTTAATTTCGTCTGTTAGGTATAGAATTCGTAGAGATGGAAGAGCAATTAAGACTAGGATAATTGCGGGTAAGATGGTTCAAATAGTCTCTATCTCTTGAGCATCTGTGATGTTAGTGCTAGTTAACTTTGTTGTTAGTACTGATAGTAAAACGTATAGGACGAGAAAGCTAATTAGGGAAATAATTATAAAGGCGTGGTCGTGGAAAGCAATTAGTTCTTCTATGATAGGGGATGTGGCATCTTGTAGGCCTAGTTGAACTGGGTGGGCCATATAAGATATATAGGGTATGTCCTATAATTTAGCTTTGACAAAGCCATGAAATAGTTTTTCTAATATCTCATTGAAAAAGTTATAGGGGCTATAGAATTGGCTTGAAACCAGTTTCAGGAGGTTCGATTCCTTCCTTTTTTATTTAGCTTTGATGAAGGTTGGTTCATCAAATGTATGGTAAGGCGGAGGAGAGCCATGCAGTCACTCTAGATTGTAGGTGGGTTGTTCAATAGATAACACTTTACGTTTTGAGGCGAAAGCTTCTCAGATTATATAAATTATTAGTAATATTGCTACCAGGGATATAAAGGAGCCTGTAGATGATACAATGTTTCATGTGGTATAGGCATCAGGGTAGTCGGAATAGCGTCGGGGTATTCCTGATAAGCCCAGAAAATGTTGTGGGAAAAAGGTTAAATTTACACCTACAAATATAATAGCAAAGTGGGCTTTGGCGCAGACTTGATCTAGGGTATAACCTGAGAATAGGGGAAATCAGTGAATGAAGCCCCCTATAATAGCAAAGACAGCTCCTATTGATAAGACATAGTGGAAGTGAGCTACGACGTAATATGTATCGTGTAATACAATATCTAGTGATGAATTTGCTAATACAATACCGGTCAGACCTCCTACGGTAAAAAGGAAAATAAAGCCTAGAGCTCAGAGTATTGCGGGTGATCACTTAATATTTCCTCCGTGTAGTGTGGCAAGTCAACTAAAGACTTTAACGCCAGTTGGGATTGCAATGATTATAGTAGCGGAGGTAAAATAGGCTCGGGTGTCTACATCTATTCCAACTGTAAACATATGGTGAGCTCATACAATAAAGCCTAGGAATCCAATTGATACTATGGCTCAGACTATGCCTATATATCCGAATGGTTCTTTTTTCCCAGAATAGTATGTTACAATGTGGGAGATTATTCCGAAGCCAGGTAAAATAAGAATATAAACTTCAGGATGTCCGAAGAATCAGAATAAGTGTTGATATAAGATAGGGTCTCCCCCTCCTGCAGGATCAAAGAAGGTGGTATTAAGATTACGGTCTGTTAATAGTATTGTAATGCCAGCGGCTAGTACGGGCAGGGATAGGAGTAGTAGTACTGCTGTAATTAGGACTGATCAGACAAATAGAGGAGTTTGATATTGAGATATTGCAGGGGGTTTTATATTAATAATAGTTGTAATGAAGTTAATAGCTCCTAGAATAGAAGAGATACCTGCTAGGTGAAGTGAGAAAATAGTTAGGTCTACGGAGGCTCCTGGATGAGAGAGATTTCCTGCTAAAGGTGGATATACTGTTCAACCTGTTCCGGCGCCAGCCTCTACTATGGCTGATGCGAGAAGAAGTAGGAAGGATGGGGGAAGAAGTCAGAAGCTTATATTATTTAGGCGGGGAAATGCTATGTCAGGAGCACCAATTATCAGGGGTACTAGTCAGTTTCCAAAGCCTCCAATTATAATGGGTATGACCATAAAGAAAATTATAACAAACGCATGGGCCGTAACGATAACATTATAGATATGATCATTACCTAATAGGCTACCTGGTTGGCCCAATTCGGCTCGAATAAGAAGGCTTATGGCTATACCTACGGTTCCAGCTCATGCGCCAAATAGTAAATACAAGGTTCCAATATCTTTGTGATTTGTAGAGAATAGTCAGCGGTTAATGAGCATAAGTGAGAAAAAGGTAAAATGGCTGAGTAAGCATTAGGCTGTAAATCTAAAGACAGAGGTTTAGCCCTCTTTTTACCAGCCCCGAGGTGATTTTCATGTTGAATTGCAAATTCAAAGGAGCAGCCAGATTTCTGCCGGGGCTTCTCCCGCCTTTTTTTCCCGCGGCGGGAGAAGTAGATTAAAGCCAGTTGATTGAGGCGTTTAGCTGTTAACTAAGTTTTTGTGGGTTTAAGTCCCATTAATCTAGTAAGGGCTTAGCTTAATTAAAGTAACTGATTTGCGTTCGGTTGATGCAGAGTGTAGTTCTGTAGTCCTTGGTATACCTCAGAAATTAAGTATGTTTAACTTACTAAGAGCTTTGAAGGCTTTCGGTCTTATTTAACCTAAATTTCTAGGGGATAGTTAGGATTGTCGGGGATATGGGTAATAGGAGAGTAGTAAGAATAATAAGTGGGGGAATGAGGAGTGTGGGTTTTGTATTTTCGAATTGTCATTTTATTTTTGTATTGTTGGATGTAGGGAGTAGTGTTATAGAGGTAATGTAAATCAGGCGTAGATAAAAATATAAATTGAGTAGGGTTATAATAACTATAATGGTAGGAATAATAAAGTTATTATTTTTTGTGAGCTCTTGAATAGTAATTCACTTTGGTAGAAAGCCGGTTAGTGGGGGTAGGCCTCCTATGGATAGGAGGGTAGATGATATTAGTGGTATCAGTCAGGTAAGTTTATTTCAGGTGTGTGATAATATTAGGGTTGTAGTGTTCGAGTTTAGGCTTAGGGCTAGAAATGCTGTGGTAGTTAAAATAATATATGTGAGGAGGTAAAAAATTGTAATATTCGGGTTGTATGTTAAAGTTGTTATTATTCAGCCTATGTGGGTGATTGAAGAATATGCTAAGATTTTGCGAAGCTGTGTTTGGTTGAGACCTCCTCAGCTGCCTGCCATGATGGATAGGATAGACAGGATTAGGAGAATATTTGTATTAATTGATGAATAAATTTGATATATAATTGAGATAGGGGCTAGTTTTTGTCATGTGAGGAGAAGTAGACCAGAGGTTAAAGGTGTTCCTTGGGTAACTTCTGGGATTCAGAAGTGAAATGGGGCTATTCCTAATTTTATGGCGAGGGCTATTGTTATGAGTAAAGATGAAAGTTGATTAATATTATTTATCATGGTTCATTGTTCGGGGAACAGGCTGTTATATATAATTGCTATTATGAGAATTATGGACGCAGTGGATTGTACAAGGAAATATTTAGTGGCGGCTTCTGTGGAGCGAGGATTTGTTTTTTTAATTAAGATTGAGGTAAAGGCTAATATATTTATTTCTAGGCCTGCTCAGGCTAGAAATCAGTGGGAGCTCAATAATGTAATGATAGTGCCTATCAATATGGTAGAATAGATGACAAGTTGGGCTAGTGGGTTAATTAGTACGGGAAGGGTATAACCAACATTTTCGGGGTATGGGCCCGATAGCTTATTTAGCTGACCTTACTTTAGAATGAGGTGTAATAGGTAGCACGGAGGAATTTGAATTCTCAGGAGTAGGTTCAATGCCTATAGTTCTAGAAATAAGAGGACTAAGCACCTCTATTATTTACTCTATCAAAGTAACTCTTTTGTCAGACATATTTCTAGGTTTGAGGGGGGATGCCAGAGGTTGTGATGGAAATTGAAATATATCATATGAGGAATGCTAGTGTAAGGGGAAGAAAGTTTTTTCATAGGAGGTGCATAAGTTGATCGTAGCGGAATCGAGGATAGGTTGCTCGGATTCATAGGAATAAGGAGGTTAAGAGAAGTGTTTTGGTAATAAAGCACGTTGTGAATAATTCCGGTGAGTGAATGGGATATAATGTTCCTAGAAAAATTGTGGTTGTTAGGGCATTTATTATAATAATATTTATATATTCAGCTATGAAGAAAAGGGCAAATGGACCTGCGGCATATTCAGTGTTGAAGCCTGAGACTAGTTCGGACTCCCCTTCTGTTAGGTCAAAAGGGGCTCGATTGGTCTCTGCTAGTGTGGAAGTGAATCATATTATGGCTAGAGGTCATGAGGGTAGGAGAAGTCAGAGGTGTTCTTGTGTTGTAATGAGTGTGCGGAGGTTGAATGAGCCGCTTATTAGTAAGATTGATAGTAAAATAATGGCGAGAGTTACTTCATATGAAATTGTCTGAGCTACTGCTCGTAGCGCTCCGATTAGTGCGTAGTTTGAGTTTGATGCTCATCCTGATCACAAGATAGAGTGTACGGCTAGGCTAGATGTAGCTAGAATAAATAAAAGTCCTAGGTTGAGATCAACTAGGGGGTTGGGTATGGGGAGGGGTATTCATAAGAGGAGGGCAATGGTAAAGGCTAGGGCTGGTGCAATAACATAAAGAGTAGTAGTGGAAGTTGAAGGTTTTAATGGCTCTTTGGTAAAGAGTTTTACTGCGTCGGCAAAGGGTTGTAATAATCCGTAAGGTCCTACGATGTTGGGCCCCTTACGTAGTTGTATATAGCCTAATAATTTTCGTTCGGTAAGTGTAAGGAATGCCATAGCGGCGATGGCGGGTAGAGTGACAAGTAAAATATTTATTGTGAACATGATGTTAAGAAGAGGAATTGAACCTCTGATTATAAAGTCTTAAATTTTATGCAATTGCCGGGCTCTGCCATCTTAACAAGCCCTGTTCTTGGGCTGTATTTGTAGTTTTTTATTAAATTAAGACTAGGTCATTTATGGAAGGAAGGCACTTTGTGAAGTAGGCCTTATTTCTCTTGTCCTTTCGTACAGGGAGAAATGTAGAATAGATAGAAACCGACCTGGATTACTCCGGTCTGAACTCAGATCACGTAGGACTTTAATCGTTGAACAAACGAACCCTTGATAGCTGCTGCACCATTAGGATGTCCTGATCCAACATCGAGGTCGTAAACCCTATTGTCGATATGGACTCTGGAATAGGATTGCGCTGTTATCCCTGGGGTAACTTATTCCGTTGATCAAATTATTGGGTCAATTGTAGGAATTAGTTCGCTTTAACTTGTTCAGTCTTGGCATAGTCTATTCGGAGGTTTAGTTATGCTCCGAGGTCACCCCAACCAAAATTTTAAATGCAGAGTCAGGATATGTTAAGCCCATAGGTTTATGTTGTTATGGTTGCATTAATAAATTGAAGCTCCGCAGGGTCTTCTCGTCTTATTATTTTATGCCCGCCTCTTCACGGGCAGGTCAATTTCACTGGTTGGAAGTAAGAGACAGTTGAACCCTCGTGTTGCCATTCATACAAGTCCCTATTTAAAGAACAAGTGATTATGCTACCTTTGCACGGTCAGGGTACCGCGGCCGTTAAACATGTGTCACCGGGCAGGCAGTGCCTCTAATATTAGTAATGCTAGAGGTGATGTTTTTGGTAAACAGGCGGGGTTATATTTGCCGAGTTCCTTTTACTTCTTTTAACCTTTCCTTGACAGCATACCTGTGTCGGGTTAACAGTATTAGTAATACTGGCTTGATTATGATTATTAGTATTAGGCTGTTAAATATCGGTGAAGCTTTCGGTTCGATTTAGGCTTATGCGTAGGAGAATTTATTCATGTTACTAATACTAGCATTATTGCTTCTATAATATGATAGATTAATCCAATGTGATGTTAGGAGTTCAGTTAAGTGTTTGGAATTTTTTTAGTACTTAATGTTGAGCTTGAACGCTTTCTTAATTGATGGCTGCTTTTAGGCCAACTATGGAGGTTGAAATTTTTACTCTCTATATAAGGTTTTTTCCTAGTGTCTAAGGAGCTGTCCCTCTTTAGACTAACAATTAAGCTTACAGGGGGATTGGTGGTTCTGCGGGTAAGCTTAAGGTTGAACTAAAATTCTATCTTGGATAACCAGCTATCGCCAGGCTCGGTTGGTGTATCACCTCTACCCAAAAATCCTCCCACTATTTTGCCACATAGACGGGTGTGCTCTTTTAGCTGTTTTTGGGTAGCTCGTCTGGTTTCGGGGTATTTGGCTTTAGTTCTCTTTGTGAAATAATTTCTAGCTGGCTCATTATGCAGAAGGTACAGGGGTAAGTCCTTGCTGTTTTGTGCTTGGTCTTTTTTTTTCATCTTTCCCTTGCGGTACTGTGTCTATAGCGCCAGAGTAAATTTTCTATCACCTATACTTTTATATTTGTGAATGGTTTAGTATTTATATGCTTGTTTAATAGTAGTATTGATTGGTTTTTGGGCTAGTGTTGGCTCAAGGCAATCAAGTGATGTTGATATCTTCCGGGTGTAAGCAGGATGCTTTGTGTTGAGCTATACCTTGATTTATCCAAGTGCACCTTCCAGTACACTTACCATGTTACGACTTATCTCCTCTGTATAAATATAGGGGTGTTTAGTTAAGTTAATCCTTAATTATATTTGAGGAGAGCGACGGGCGGTGTGTGCGTGCTTCATGGCCTAGTTCAACTAAGCACTCTATTCTTAGTTTACTGCTAAATCCTCCTTGGACTCTTAGGTTTCATAAGAGTTATCGTGGGTTTTCTATGATAGAAAATGTAGCCCATTTTTTCCCAGCTCATGGGCTACACCTTGACCTAACGTCTTTGCGTGGGCATTTGTGCTTACTTTATGTCTCTTGTTGAGGTTTGCTGAAGATGGCGGTATATAGGCTGAGCGAGAGATGGTAGGGTGGATCGGGGTTTATCGATTATAGAACAGGCTCCTCTAGGGGGTATGGAGCACCGCCAAGTCCTTTGAGTTTTAAGCTGTTGCTTGTAGTGTTCTGGCGAGTAGTCTTGTTATTTTAACTATTGAAGTTTAGGGCTAAGCATAGTGGGGTCTCTAATCCCAGTTTGAATCTTAGCTATTGTGTGTTCAGAATTTTTAAAGCCACTTTCGTAGTTTACTTTACATTGGCTAGGGTTTTACAGTTTAGAAAGAGTTTAGCTTTATTTAATCAGATTTATCTAAAACACTCTTTACGCCGATGTCTATTAGCTCGGGTCAATCGTATGGCCGCGGTGGCTGGCACGAAATTGACCAACCCTATAATAGCATAGCTTAGTTAAACTTTCGTTTATAGCTAAATATTAGTCACTGCTGTTTCCCGTGGGGGTGTGGCTAAGCAAAGTGTCTTGAGCTGCATTAAGCGTGCTTGATACTTACTCCTTTTAATCATCATGATTTGTAGGGTGTCTTCACTGGGGCGGGGATACTTGCATGTGTAATCTTGCTAGAAGTCAATAGAAAGGCCAGGACCAAACCTATTGTCTATGGGGTTTATGAACCCATCTAGGCATTTTCAGTGTCTTGCTTTGGGTAAGTTAAGCTACATAAAC